TCCATTTTCTTCCCTATGAGTTCCAGTATCGATAAGAATTCTAGTTCTTACTGTTCATATGTTATGGTATGAATATACCATACCAATTCGTTATGTATGGATGATGAGATTCCATTGATACAGAGCCAATTCCAATAGACTTATTGAACGTTCCCATTGGCGTGCATCCAGCAGGAATTGAACCTACGAATTTGCCAATTATGAGTTGGGCGCTTTAACCATTCAGCCATGGATGCTTAACAGGGCTCATCGTACATCGTGAATAACCAAATTCCAATTGAAATGAAATCTTTAGGAGGAATCAATGAAAATCTTTAGGAGGAATCAATGAAACGACATCAATTCAAATCCTGGATCTTCGAATTGAGAGAGATCAAAAATTCTCACTATTTCTTAGATTCATGGATCAAATTCGATTCAGTGGGATCTTTCACTCACATTTTTTTCCACCAAGAACGTTTTATGAAACTCTTTGACCCCCGAATTTGGAGTATCCTACTTTCACGTGATTCACAGGGTTCAACAAGCAATCGATATTTCATGATCAAAGGTGTAGTACTGCTTGTAGTAGCGGTCCTTATATCTCGTATTAACAATCAAAAGATGGTCGAAAGAAAAAATCTCTATTTGATGGGGCTTCTTCCTATACCTATGAATTCCATTGGACCCAGAAATGAGACATTGGAAGAATCTTTTTGGTCTTCCAATATCAATAGGTTGATTGTTTCGCTCCTGTATCTTCCAAAAGGGAAAAAGATTTCTGAGAGTTGTTTCATGGATCCGCAAGAGAGTACTTGGGTTCTCCCAATAAATAAAAAGTGTATCATGCCTGAATCGAACCGGGGTTCGCGGTGGTGGAGGAACCGGATCGGAAAAAAGAGGGATTCTAGTTGTAAGATAGCTAATGAAACCGTAGCTGGAATTGAGATCTCATTCAAAGAGAAAGATAGCAAATATCTGGGGTTTCTTTTTTTATCCTATACGGATGATCCGATCCGCAAGGACCATGATTGGGAATTGTTTGATCGTCTTTCTCCGAGGAAGAAGCGAAACATAATCAACTTGAATTCGGGACAGCTATTCGAAATCTTAGGGAAAGACTTGATTTGTTATCTCATGTCTGCTTTTTGTGAAAAACGACCAATTGAAGGGGAGGGTTTCTTCAAACAACAAGGAGCTGAGGCAACTATTCAATCAAATGATATTGAGCATGTTTCCCATCTCTTCTCGAGAAACAAGTGGGGTATTTCTTTGCAAAATTGTGCTCAATTTCATATGTGGCAATTCCGACAAGATCTCTTCGTTAGTTGGGGGAAGAATCAGCACGAATCGGATTTTTTGAGGAACGTATCGAGAGAGAATTGGATTTGGTTAGACAATGTGTGGTTGGTAAACAAGGATCGGTTTTTTAGCAGGGTACGGAATGTATTGTCAAATATTCAATATGATTCCACAAGATCTATTTTCGTTCAAGTAACGGATTCTAGCCAATCGAAAGGATCTTCTGATCAATTCAGAGATCTTTTCGATTCCATTAGAAATGAGGATTCAGAATATCACACATTGATCGATCAAACAGAGATTCAGCAACTAAAAGAAAGATCGATTCTTTGGGATCCTTCCTTTCTTCAAACGGAACGAACAGAGATAGAATCAGATCGATTCCCGAAATGCCTTTTTGGATCTTCCTCAATGTCCCGGCTATTCACGAAACGTGAGAAGCAGATGAATAATCATCTGCTTCCGAAAGAAATCGAAGAATTTCTTGGGAATCCTACAAGATCAATTCGTTCTTTTTTCTCTGACAGATGGTCAGAACTTCATCTGGGTTCGAATCCTACCGAGAGGTCCACTAGAGATCAGAAATTTTGGAAGAAAAAACAAGATGTTTCTTTTGTCCCTTTCAGGCGATCGGAAAATAAAGAAATGGTTGATATATTCAAGATAATTACGTATTTACAAAATACCGTCTCAATTCATCCTATTTCATCAGATCCGGGATGTGATATGGTTCCGAAGGATGAACCAGATATGGACAGTTCCAATAAGATTTCATTCTTGAACAAAAATCCATTTTTGGATTTATTTCATCTATTCCATGACCGGAACAAAGGGGGATACACGTTACACCACGATTTTGAATCAGAAGAGAGATTTCAAGAAATGGCAGATCTATTCACTCTATCAATAACCGAGCCGGATCTGGTGTATCATAGGGGATTTGCTTTTTCTTCGGTCCGGATCCACTGCGGGAATGATTTGGAAGATCCAAAACGAAAAACAGCGGTATTTGCTAGCAACAACATCATGGAGGCAGTCAATCAATATAGATTGATCCGAAATCTGATTCAAATCCAATATAGCACCTATGGGTACATAAGAAATGTATCGAATCGATTCTTTTTAATGAATAGATCCGATCGCAACTTCGAATATGGAATTCAAAGGGATCAAATAGGAAATGATACTCTGAATCATATAACTATAATGAAAATGAAAT